AATCCCCTCCCTTACATGATTTCTTCTTCATATAGATAGATATAGGATCTATGGAGCAATTACTTAGAAGTACATTTTGTGCAACAGCCCTTCCTATCTGATAGAAAAGGATCCCATGATCCTGAACTGATCTTATCTGGGATCGAAAATGCCAAGTTTTTCTATGAAGAGCCGATCTAATTGTATTAGTTTCTATAATGGATTTCTTCTGTGTAATACTAATTGATAGGGCCTCATTGATAAGTGCTACAAGATCTCGTGCATTGGAACCCATGGTTATGGACCCGAATCCAGTAGTATGGAACATCTTCTTTTCCAAGTGAAATCCCCTAGTATATGAAAGAATGAAAAAGTGCTTTCGTTGTTGTGGAAGAAGAAGCCTTCGTATCTTAATGCATGTATTTAATTTATTCGGAGCTATTAGAGCGGGATCCACTTTTTGGGGAATATGAGTCGAAGCAATAACAAGAATCTTTCCAGTGGAACATCTTTCACTGGAGAGATAGTTCTCTAATAGACCGAGGGATAAGTAATTCGACTCATTCACATGCAGATCATGAATGTTTGGAATCCATATTATGCAAGGAGACATTGCTTTTGCTAATTCGAATTGAAGGGTGATCTCAAATCGGTCTATTTTCGGCGTCATATACATAGTTAGCACATTCGTCATAGTTAGCAGCTCCATATCAATATCAAGGTCATCATCACTATCATCAGTATCATCACTATCATCAATATCGTCACTATCATCAATATCGTCACTATCATCAATATCGTCACTATCATCAATATCGATATCATCAATAAGATAACCTTTAGGCTTGTCGTCCAGGAACTTGTTCGGAAATACCGTAATGAAAGGAACATAGGAGTTTGTCGCTAGGTATTTGACCAAACAGGATCGTCCAGTTCCTATAGAACCTATCACTAAAATACCTCTAGAAGGGGATAGGGCTAAGCGGAGCGAAAAGGGTTTTCCATGAGGAGATGGGGAATGAAAACTATTAGCCCCACGCGAGGTTTGTGAATAAGTGATTGTCTGATAATGAGCAAGGAATATCCGTCTTTCTGCTAAACAAGATCTATTGAACTCATAATTCATTAGATCCTTTTGATGAATGTCAACTAAGTATCGTAAGGAAATTGATCCCGGTTGTTCAATCATTTGATAACCAGAGTCATTCTTTGATAAATGATCACTATGAGTCAGACTCAATAGAATCTGATCAATCCCTTTTTCTGTCGTTAAGGTGGAGAACTGAACCAAGAATTCTCTTTCTTCATCATCAATCGAATCACTGTTCGCGACCCAGAATTCTATTTTCTCATCAATCCAATCACCGTTCACGTTTTTTCTTTTTCTTATCAATGAATAGATCTCTTTACTTGTACGACTTAGATGTCTCGTATTTCTCGAAAAAATGATTCGATTGATGGGATTTGGTATGATACTTACAAGATCGATGAGATTGATCTTCCAATATTTATTCTTAGAACGTATTGATTTGACCCCATAAGCGGGACCACCACCCAATAGCATGTTGCCACCAGAAGCAGAACCCCGTATTTCTTCCAGAGAATCTCCTAATTGTTCCAGAACAACTAGAAAGAGATTTTTTAACCAGAAAGAATTCAGTTCAGATGTAGGATACCTATCCAGAAGTTTTCGAAATTCCATCATGTATGATGGAATCATCAAAGATTTGATCTTTTCTAACTCTGTCTGTAACTCACTAGAGGCTCGGGAAACAAAGAGAAGATGTATACGAACGAGATATCCAGCAACAAGAAGAAGGAAAAAGATTGAATAGAGGAACTCCCGAGCATTTGTTGATCTCAGATGTGCCCATATCAATGGAACGGGTGACTCATTATTTCGATGAATCATTTCTTCGGACAGAAGAAGATTCTGTAAACATTGACTCGAAATCTCACTTATCAGAGTCCATTGTGTAAGAATCTTCTGAAGAATTGGCCGTGATATATCTGATCCATGCATCATATCATGAAAAATGGATACAAATTTTTGACTGCTACTTAGTATCGGCAATGGGTCTGAAAGAGTATCTAAAAGGGTGAGATTGAGATATTTGCACCCTATCGAAGTAAGGAACCATGGCATATATGTTTGGAACAGATTCCATTTTGAGAGATTTGAAAAAGCACTATCTCGTTGAAAGGTTCTATACATCTGCCCTTTCTCAACGCATTTCTTTAGACAAAGACTCCGTTTTTTCCTCTTTCCGGATGGTAAATACTTCTCAGAACATGGAGTGTGAATCAAACCCATGTTTGAATTGAAACTGAGATACTGATGCAAGTTATTCCCTTCTGAATCAGATAGATTCATATCTGAAAGAGGCTGACAAGAAGTTCTTTCCAAATTGACTATTTGTTCCTCTGTTAGAGGTGTTGCAGAAATGTCTGCGATCGAGTAAATAGCTCTACGAACGAATGGATCGGATCGAATTTTAAAATGTAATAAAGATTTGTACAA